GAACAAGAGGGATCCGCCGAAGAAGACAAAGATAGCCCAGTTTACGAAGATTCTTATCTTGATACCCACCAAGATAATTGGGAATTGGGAAAACTTAAAGAAGAGAAAAATGCAAAAACGTATTTCTGGTTTGAAAAGCCTATTGTAACTTTTCTTTTCGATTATAAACGATGGAATCGCCCATTGAGATATATAAAAAATGATCGTTTTGAAAATGCTGTACGAAATGAAATGTCACAATATTTTTTTTATATATGCCCAAGTAATGGAAAACAAATAATATCTTTTACATATCCACCCAGTTTATCGACTTTTTCAGAAATGGTAGAACGGAAAATTTCTTTGTACACGACAGAAAAACTATCTCCCGAGGACCTGTATAATTATTGGGTTTATACTAACGAACAAAAAAAATACAACTTGAATAATGAATTGATAAGTCGAATAAAAATTCTAGAAAAAGAGAAGGGATCTCTTGGTTTAGATATGCTAGAAAAAAGGACCAGATTGTGCGATGATGAGAATGAACAAGAATACTTGCCAAAAATGTACGATCCCTTTTTGAACGGACCCTATCGAGGAACAATAAAAAAATTCAATTTACGTGCAATCATGAATGATTTAAGAACTTCGACAGCAGATTCCGTAGAAATGCTTTGGATAAATAAGATTCATGGTCTATTTCATAATGATTCTCGAGAATTTGAACATCAAAAGAACACGTTCGACGTTAGCAAGGAATTTTTATTGAATTCGAGTTCGATTGGGAATTTCTTAAACTCAATCGATGAATTATCTTTTGAACACGCACGAAGAATTGATTTAGAAAGTCAAGCAAAACCTTTTCAATTTTTATTTGATGTAATTACAACTGATCCAAACGATCTAACAACAATTAGAAAGAAATCTATTGGAATGGAAGAAATCAGTAAAAGGGTTTCTCGATGGTCATACAAATTGACAGACGATCCGGAAGAAGAGGAAGAAGAAAATGACGAGGAATCAACGGAGGATTCTGAAATTCGTTCAAGAAAAGGCAAGCGTGTGGTAATTTATACTGATGATCAGAGTACTAATTCCAGTGGTAATAATAATTATACTAGCACTAGTGATGAAGAAGAGGAAGTGGCTTTGATACGTTACTCACAACAATCAGATTTTCGACGAGGTATAATCAAAGGATCCATGCGTGCTCAAAGACGTAAAACAATTACTTGGGAAATATTTCAAGCAAACGTGCATTCTCCAGTTTTTTTGGATCGAATAGACAAAACATTTTGTTTTTCATTTTTTGATATCTCTGAAATGATTCATCTCATTTTTAGGAATTGGGTAGGGGGAAACCCAGAATTGCAAATTTCTTATTTTGAGGAGGAAGAAACAAAAGAGAAAACAAATGAAGAGAAAGAAGAGGAAAATGAACGAATAGCAATATCAGAAGCTTGGGATACCTTTTTATTTACTCAAGCAATAAGAGGTTTAATGTTAGTAACCCAATCTTTTCTTAGAAAATACGTTATATTACCCTTATTGATAATAGCTAAAAATATTGGTCGTATGTTATTATTGCAATTCCCCGAGTGGTACGAGGATTTGAAGGAATGGAATAGAGAAATGCATGTTAAATGTACCTATAATGGTGTTCAATTATCAGAAACAGAATTTCCTCAAAACTGGTTAACAGATGGTATTCAGATAAAGATTCTATTTCCTTTCTGTCTGAAACCTTGGCGAAGATCTAAAATACGATCTCATCATAGAGATCAGAAAATGAGTAAAAAAGAGAAAAAAGACAATTTTTGTTTTTTAACAGTCTGGGGAAGGGAAGCAGAACTGCCTTTGGGGTCTCCCCGAAAACAACCTTCTTTTTTTGAACCCATTTTTCAAGAACTCGAAAAAAAAATGATAAAAGTGAAAAAGCATTTTTTTCAAGTTATAAGGACTTTCAAAGAAAGAATAAAATTGTTTTTAAAGATTTCAAAAGAAAAAACAAGATGGGTCACCAAAATAGTTCTAGTTAGAAACCTAATAATGAAAGAACTTGAAAAAGTAAACCCCATTTTCTTATTGAAATTGAGGAAGGTAAAAGTATATGAAACAAATGAAAACAGAAAAGACTCCAATATAAATAATAATATTATCCAAGAATCGACCATTCAAATTCGATCCATGAATTGTGTAAATGAAAATTCTTCACTCATAGAAACAAAAATGAAAGATCTTGCTAATAAGATAATCACAATTAAGGCTCAAATAAAAGGAATCACAAAAGACAAGAAAAAACTAGTTCTAACTTGTGATGATAAAAATAAAAGATCGGAATCACAAAAGGATATTTGGCAAATATCCAAAAGAAAAAATATCCGATTAATACGTAAATCGCATTATTTTATGAAATCCTTCATTGAAAAAACATACATGGATATATTACTATGTATTATTAAGATTCCAAGGACCAATGCACAACTTTTCTTTGAATCAACAAAAAAAATTATCAATAAATCCATTTACAACGACGAAACAAACCAAGAAGGGGTTGAGAAACCAAATCAAAATACAATGAACTTTATTTCAACTATAAAAAAGTCGTTTTCTAATACTAATATTAGTAATAAAAATTCTAATATTTATTGTGACTTATCTTCTTTGTCTCAAGCATATGTATTTTACAAATTATCACAAAATCAATTACTTAACAATTATCATTTGAGATCTGTACTTCAATATCACGGCACCCATCCTTTTCTTAGGGATATAATCAAGAATTATTGTACGACACAAGGAATATTTAATTCCAAACCAAGACATAAGAAAATTCATAAGTATGGGATGAATAAATGGAAAATTTGGTTACGGGGTCATTATCAATACAATTTATCTCAGACCAAGTGGGCCCACTTAATATCGAAAAAATGGCAAAATAGAGTCAATCAATGTCGTACAATTCAAAAGAAAGACTCAATAAAATTGGATTTATATAAAAAAGACCAATTAATTCATTACATGAAACAAAATTACTATGCAGTGGATTCGTTGATGAGTCAAAAAGAAAAATGGAAAAAACATTATGGATATTATCTTTTTTCATATAAATATATAAATTATGGGGATAGTAAGGACTCATATATTTATGGATCAACGTTACAAGTAAAGGACAAAAAAATGACATATAATTTTAATACACTGGAATCCGAATCATTTTATGGATTGATAAGTATAGCTATTAGTGATTATCTAGAAAAAGGATCTATTATTGATACGAACAAAAATCTGGATAGAAAATTTTTTGATTATAGAATTCTCCATTTTTGTCTTAGAAATAATCTCGATATTGAAACCTCAACCAATACGTATATCGATACCAAGATTCATAAAAATGCTAAAACGGAAACTCAAAATTCTAAAAAAAAACACTTTTTTGATTGGATGGGAATGAATCAAGAAAGGTTATATCGTACCATATCAAATCTAGAGCTCTGGTTTTTCCCAGAATTTGTGCGACTTTTTGATGCGTATAAGATTAAACCGTGGATCATACCAATCAAATTACTTATTTTTCATTTTAATAGAAATGAAAATATTAGTCAAAGTGAAAAGATCGACGTAAATAAAAAAAAAAATGAACAACAAGGCCAAGGGGATCTTGTATCAGATCTACGAAAACAAAACAAAAAGAAAGATGTTGAAGAAGATTACACAGGAACAAACATTAAAAGGGGTAGAAAGAAAAAACAATACAAGAGCAAGAAAGAAGCGGAACTGGATTTCTTCTTGAAAAAGTATTTTCTTTTTCAATTAAGATGGGATGATCCCTTGAATCAAAGAATGATCAGTAATATCCAGGTATATTGTCTTCTACTTAGACTGATAGATCCAAGGGGAATTGCTATATCCTCAATTCAAAGAGGAGAGATGCATCTGGATGCAATGTTGATTCAGAAAGACCTAACTCTTACAGAATTGATAAAAAGGGGAATATTTATTATCGAGCCAATTCGTCTATCTATGAAAAGGGATGGAAAATATATTATATACCAAACCATAAGTATTTCATTGGTTGATAAGAATAAGCACCAAACTAATGGAAAATGCATAATAAAAAATAGATATGTTGATAAAAAGAATCTTGATGGATCCGTTGCACAAAACAGCAATATGCTTGTGAATAGAAACAAAAATTATTATGATTTCCTTGTTCCTGAAAATATTCTATCTCCCAGACGTCGTAGAGAATTGAGAATTCTAATTTGTTTCAATTACCGGAACCAGAATTGGAATGTTGTGGATAGAAATACAATATTTTGCAATCAAAACAACATAAAAAACAGTGGACGATTTTTGAACGAGGAAAAGCATCTTAGTACGGAAACAGATAAATTCATTAAATTCAAATTGTTTCTTTGGCCCAATTATCGATTAGAAGATTTAGCTTGTATGAATCGTTATTGGTTTGATACCAATAACGGCAGTCATTTCAGTATGTCAAGAATATATATGTATCCGCGATTCAAAATTAGTTAATAGGAAATATTTCCTATATATCTATCGCATGACATATTCAGTAGATAAAACCGAAATATATACACATACGCTATATTACATTCTGGTACACGATACCGATTAAATTACGTATCAATTGGATCTAGGAATAAATTGACAGAATATTTTTTTTAGTTAGGTAAAAAAATAATTCTCTTTCGTGTTTGTGAATGCATAAATGTATCATCCCCTTCTATTCTATCCAAATCAAATTTGCAATTTGATTTGGATAGAATAAAATAAATTTGATTTAAATCAAATAAGAATGAATTAAAGTAGTGTATATGAAGAAATCTAAATTTTTGTGTACTAGATTCAAATAACTAGTATAATAATAATTATTATTTTTCCTGATCGGTAAAATCCACGGAAAAGAAAAAAATTGTTTTTTATGGTCAAAAATTCATTCATCTCGGCTATTCGACAAGAAAAAGAAAAAAACTGCGGATCTGTTGAATTTCAAGTATTCAGTTTCACCGATAAGATACGGGGACTTACTTTACATTTGGAATTACATAAAAGAGATTTTTTATCGCAAAGGGGTCTACGAAAAATTCTGGGAAAACGTCAACGTCTGCTGGATTATTTGTCAAAGAAAAATAGAGTACGTTATAAGAAATTAATTAGTCAGTTGGGTATTCGGGAATCAAAAACCCGTTAATTTTAAGATTGGTTTGAATTTTTTTCTTTAGTTATTAGTTAATAGTAGTTATTATATTTTTCATTTTGATGAATCTCATTTTGAGAAATTCATGGAATAATGAATTAAGGAAGAAAAGATATGACTTTACCGGCTACAAGAAAAGATCTCATGATAGTTAACATGGGCCCTCACCACCCATCAATGCATGGTGTTCTTCGACTAATCGTTACTCTCGATGGTGAAGATGTTATTGACTGTGAACCCATATTGGGTTATTTACACAGAGGGATGGAAAAAATAGCGGAAAATCGAACAATTATACAATATTTGCCTTATGTAACACGGTGGGATTATTTAGCCACTATGTTCACAGAGGCAATAACAGTAAATGCACCAGAACGATTGGAAAGTGTTCAAGTACCTAAAAGAGCCAGTTACATTAGAGTAATTATGCTGGAATTGAGTCGTATAGCTTCTCATTTGTTATGGCTTGGACCTTTTATGGCGGATATCGGTGCACAAACCCCCTTTTTCTATATTTTCAGAGAAAGGGAATTGTTATATGATCTATTTGAAGCTGCTACGGGTATGCGAATGATGCATAATTATTTCCGTATTGGGGGAGTCGCTGCTGATCTACCTTATGGATGGATAGATAAATGTTTAGATTTCTGCGATTATTTTTTAACAGGAATTGTTGAATATCAAAAGCTTATTACGCGGAATCCCATTTTTTTGGAACGGGTTGAGGGAGTGGGCATTATTGGCGGAGAGGAAGCAATAAATTGGGGTTTATCAGGACCGATGTTACGAGCTTCTGGAATCCAATGGGATCTTCGTAAAGTTGATCGTTATGAGTGTTACAATAAATTTGATTGGGAAGTCCAATGGCAAAAAGAAGGAGATTCACTAGCTCGTTATTTAGTACGAATCGGTGAAATGAAAGAATCTATAAAAATTATTCAACAAGCTCTAGAAGGAATTCCTGGGGGGCCCTATGAAAATTTAGAAGTCCGACGCTTTGATAGAGCAAAAAATGCCGAATGGACTAATTTTGAATATAGATTTATTACTAAAAAACTTTCACCCAATTTTGAATTGTCGAAACAAGAACTTTATGTGAGAGTAGAAGCCCCAAAAGGAGAATTAGGAATTTTTTTGATAGGAGACAGTAGTGTTTTCCCCTGGAGGTGGAAAATTCGTCCACCGGGTTTCATCAATTTGCAAATTCTCCCTCAACTAGTTAAAAGAATGAAATTGGCCGATATCATGACGATACTAGGTAGTATAGATATCATTATGGGAGAAGTTGATCGTTGAAATGATAATTGATACGACAGAAGTACAAGCTATCAATTCTTTTTCTAGATCGGAATCCTTAAAAGAAGTCTATGGACTCATATGGATCTTTGTTCCTATTTTCACCCTTATATTGGGAATCACTATAGGGGTACTAGTAATTGTGTGGTTAGAAAGAGAAATATCTGCAGCAATACAACAACGTATTGGGCCTGAATATGCCGGCCCGTTAGGAATTCTTCAAGCTCTAGCAGATGGGACCAAATTACTTTTTAAAGAGGACCTCCTCCCATCTAGAGGAGATATTCGTTTGTTTAGCGTGGGACCGTCTATAGCGGTCATATCAGTTCTACTAAGTTATTTAGTAATCCCTTTTGAGTCTCGCCTTGTTTTAGCCGATCTCAGTATAGGTGTTTTTTTATGGATCTCCATTTCAAGTATTGCTCCTATTGGACTTCTTATGTCAGGATATGGATCGAACAATAAATATTCCTTTTCAGGTGGTCTACGGGCTGCTGCTCAATCTATTAGCTATGAAATACCATTAACTCTATGTGTGTTATCAATATCTCTACGTGTGATTCGTTGGAACATGATTATTTTCCCTCCTCGCTAGAAATAAAGTAAAGAGGTTGAATATATTGAATGGATATTTTCATTTTTTATTCATCATTAGGGTCGATGAGTTAAACTAGATAGTTATATGAGTAAAATAAAACTGCTTATAAATTTGCAGTAAGAAGGTAAAATCTCATTCCCTATGTACAAGAATAATAAACACAAGCAGTGTAAACTGTTTACCCCAAGATTAAGATTCTTTGACTAATTATCATATCTTGAAGCGGGTACAAAAGATCGACCGTATGGGGTTTCTACTACTGTCTTATATGTATTACCATACCGGGGATCAATCAAAAATCAGTGGACAGTTAGGAACACTAAGGTACACAAAAGATTAGTAATGGAGATAATGTAAGGTAGCAAAAAAAGGTATTTTTGCATAAAACTTTGGATAAAACGAATCATAATGAGGACTTTAAGTTGGTAGAAATGACCAAGCAGTACTTCCCCATGATTCCGATCTAGAGTATGCTCTTATTCACTGATTAAAGAAATGACTATCAAAAACGAATTAATCCTTTATTTATATTTCTTTTTTTTTTCAGAGTACCCCTTCCTCTGAGAAAGAAGAACAGGAACAAAAGAAATGGGATGCAAAAAAAGAAAATGAATAAATAAGAAATAAAAAAGATCTTTATTTTTTCTTTCTTTTCCCCATCCATATCTATAATCTATACATATAGAATTCTTATCATAAATAAAATTTGGAATTAATGCCCAATTCGTTCTAATTCTTTATAGTTATTGATAGAACATATTTATTGATATAACGAGTATTTTATTGAAGGATTAAGTTATTACCGAACAAAGATAAATTGAAATTCTAACGGATAAGATCAATTCAGAAGCACCTTTTTATTCTAGCAAACGGAATTTCATTGGTCTAATTTGGGACTCCCGGTGTATATTTACTATACAAATAAAGATGACGATACTACCAAACAAGTCCTTACATTTATTTGTGGCCGTAGAGGAGCCGTATGAAGCTGAGGTCTCATGTACGGTTTTGAAATAGCGATATGAACAGTGATGTTATTATCGACTATGATTATCTAACAGTTTAAGTACAGTTGATATAGTTGAGGCGCAGTCAAAATATGGTTTTTGGGGGTGGAATCTGTGGCGTCAGCCTATAGGGTTTGTAGTTTTTCTAATTTCTTCTCTAGCAGAATGTGAGAGATTACCCTTTGATTTACCAGAAGCAGAGGAGGAATTAGTAGCAGGTTATCAAACAGAATATTCAGGTATCAAATACGCTTTATTTTACCTTGCTTCTTACCTAAATTTATTAGTTTCTTCATTATTTATAACAGTTCTTTACTTAGGTGGGTGGAATTTCTCTATTCCGTACATATCTATTCCTGCACTTTTCGGAATAAATAAAATGGCCGGAGTCTTTGGAATGACAATTGGTATATTTATTACATTAGCTAAAGCTTATTTGTTTCTGTTCATTCCTATCACAGCAAGATGGACTTTACCGAGGATGAGAATGGATCAGCTATTAAATCTTGGATGGAAATTTCTGTTACCTATTTCCCTGGGTAATCTATTATTGACAACTTCTTCCCAACTTGTTTCACTATAAATAATATAAATAAAAGAAGAAAATAACGATATTCTAGATTCATAACCAATCTTAAACAAGAGAAAGAAACATCAATTTATTCACGGAGATCCACAATATGTTCCCTATGGTGACCGGGTTCATAAATTATGGTCAACAAACAATACGAGCTGCAAGGTACATTGGTCAAAGTTTCATAATTACCTTATCCCATACAAATCGTTTACCTGTAACTATTCAATATCCTTATGAAAAATTGATCACATCAGAGCGTTTCCGCGGTCGAATACACTTTGAATTTGATAAATGTATTGCTTGTGAAGTATGTGTTCGTGTATGTCCCATAGATCTACCCGTTGTTGATTGGAGATTTGAAAAAGATATTAAAAAAAAACAATTGCTTAATTATAGTATTGATTTTGGGGTTTGTATATTTTGTGGTAACTGCGTCGAGTATTGTCCAACAAACTGTTTATCGATGACTGAAGAGTATGAACTTTCTACTTATGATCGCCACGAATTGAATTATAATCAAATTGCATTGGGTCGGTTACCAATGTCAGTAATTGGAGATTACACAATTCAAACAGTTATGAATTCGACCCAAATCAAAATAGACAAAGATAAACTCCTTGATTCAAGAACGATTACCGATTACTAAGATTTTTTTTTATATAAAGGATCCAAGCCTCTTTTATTTTGATTGTTCAGAAACTACAAATAATAACTATAAATAATAACTATTGATTGTTGAGAATTACTCTTTGATTTAAACCAAGAATATGTTTTCGTGATGATTTCGAAATAGAAAATTCCAATCTTTTCTTTTTTCTTTCAGATAAAAAAAGTAGGATTGGCCAATAACTTTAATAACTTTATCTATATCTACATTAATCCATATTAAGATTTAATTCAATTAGGAACCTATCATATAAAGAAAAAAATAAGGGTAACACCCTTATTTTTCCTGGACTATTTAGTAAGGTCATGAAATATTTCGACTTATTTATCTGTTATACATAATGGATTTACCTGGACCAATACACGATATACTTGTAGTATTTCTGGGATCATTTCTTATATTAGGAGGCCTAGGAGTAGTATTATTTGCCAATCCAATTTATTCTGCCTTTTCGTTGGGATTGGTTCTTGTTTGTATATCTTTATTCTATATTCCATCGAACTCCTATTTTGTAGCTGCCGCACAACTCCTTATTTATGTGGGAGCCATAAATGTCTTAATCATATTTGCTGTTATGTTCATGAATGGTTCAGAATATTCCAACGATTCCTATCTTTGGACTGTAGGAGATGGGATCACTTCACTGGTTTGTACAAGTATTCTTTTTTCACTAATTACTACTATCCTAGATACGTCATGGTACGGAATTATTTGGACTACAAGAAAAAACCAGATTATAGAACAGGACCTTATAAGTAACGTTCAACAAATTGGAATTCATTTATCAACAGATTTTTATCTTCCGTTTGAACTCATTTCTATAATTCTTTTAGTTTCTTTAATAGGTGCAATTACTACGGCTCGTCAATAATAAATACTTAGAATTAACAAAATTATTAGAAATTCGAAATCAAATGAAAAAGGAAAAGTTTTTAGTTTAATTTACTACCAATACCCTCTTTTTTCTGTAATTGCTCGATTCTAGTCAACCAAATTGGTTGAATTGTTGTTCATATTGAAATGAATCGAGATTGTTGATGAGGAGTTAGTCGATGATGTTCGAATATGTACTTTTTTTGAGCGTCTATTTATTTTCTATCGGTATCTATGGGCTGATCACAAGTCGAAACATGGTTAGAGCACTTATGTGTCTTGAGCTTATACTAAATTCGGTTAATATTAATCTCGTAACATTTTCAGATATATTTGATAATCGCCAATTAAAAGGAGACATTTTCTCAATCTTTGTTATAGCCATTGCGGCCGCGGAAGCAGCTATTGGGCTAGCTATTGTTTCGTCGATCTATCGTAACAGAAAATCAACTCGTATCAATCAATCGAATTTGTTGAAAAATTAGTCAATAATTAGTATATCATATAAATAAAGACATAATATATATATACAAATTGAAAATTATATAATTTTCTTTTTTTTTTTTTTATTTTTTATAGTAATATATTTCAATATTACTATTGAAATATTGACAATCTGTTGGCCAATGTGAAGTCACATGTGTGACTCGTATGATCATGGTTGTTGAAACGGAAATCAAAGTTTCTTGGTCCTTTCTCACGAACATATTTAGAAATCTATTGATTCTTAAGTTAAGATTTTTTTGATAAACCATTGATTCGTCTGGTGTCTACAATATAAATATATAATTTGTTTACTTTACTACCGATTTTACTTTACCAGATCGAAAATTTTTTATGTTCAAAACTGGAATTTATAGACCCAATGTCACATTCAGTAAAAATTTATGATACATGTATAGGGTGTACTCAATGTGTACGAGCCTGCCCCACAGATGTATTGGAAATGATACCTTGGGACGGATGTAAAGCTAAGCAAATTGCTTCTGCGCCAAGAACCGAGGACTGCGTAGGTTGTAAGAGATGTGAATCCGCTTGTCCAACAGATTTTTTGAGTGTCCGTGTTTATTTATGGCATGAAACAACTCGCAGCATGGGTCTATCTTATTGATACGTTATAATATAAAAAACTCCACTTGAATCATTTGATTCCTTTTTACCGAGAAAAACCCGTACTCGAGAAAATATATTATTTCGAGCACGGGTTTTTTGGTCAAAACGCATCTTGTCTTTATCACGAGTTATTTCCCTTGGTTAACAATACTTGTAGTTTTGCCGATATTCGCGGGTTCTTCAATTTTTTTTCTTCCTCATAGGGGGAATAAGGTCTTTAGGTGGTATACTATATGTATATGCTTTTTAGAGCTCCTTCTAACAACCTATGTGTTCTGTTATCATTTCCAATTGGACGATCCATTAATTCAACTGGGGGAGGACTTCAAATGGATAAATATTTTTGATTTTCACTGGAGACTGGGAATCGATGGACTTTCCATAGGACCTATTTTACTGACAGGATTTATCACTACTTTAGCTACTTTAGCAGCTTGGCCTGTTACTCGAAATTCGCGATTGTTCTATTTCCTGATGTTAGCAATGTACAGCGGTCAAATAGGATTATTTTCTTCTCGAGACCTTTTACTTTTTTTCATCATGTGGGAGTTAGAATTAATTCCTGTTTACTTACTTTTATCCATGTGGGGAGGAAAGAAACGTTTGTACTCGGCTACAAAGTTTATTTTGTACACTGCGGGGGGTTCCATTTTTCTCTTAATAGGAGTTCTAGGTATGGGTTTATATGGTTCCAACGAATCGACATTGGATTTTGAAAGATTAGCTAATCAGTCATATCCTGTAACATTAGAAATAATATTCTATTTGGGCTTCCTTATTGCTTATGCTGTCAAATCGCCGATTATACCCCTACATACATGGCTACCAGATACTCATGGAGAAGCGCATTACAGTACATGTATGCTTCTAGCCGGAATCTTATTAAAAATGGGAGCATATGGATTGATTCGGATCAATATGGAATTATTACCGCACGCCCATTCTATATTTTCTCCCTGGTTGGTGATAGTAGGGACAATACAAATAATCTATGCAGCTTCAACCTCTCTTGGTCAACGCAATTTAAAAAAGAGAATAGCCTATTCTTCCGTATCTCACATGGGTTTCATAATTATAGGAATTGGTTCTATAACTGACATGGGACTGAACGGAGCCATTTTACAAATACTCTCTCATGGATTTATTGGTGCTGCACTTTTTTTCTTGGTAGGAACGAGTTGTGATAGAACACGTCTTGTTTATCTCGACGAAATGGGGGGGATATCCATCCCAATGCCAAAAATATTTACCATGTTTAGTAGTTTCTCGATGGCTTCTCTTGCATTGCCAGGAATGAGTGGTTTTGTTGCGGAATTAGTAGTATTTTGGGGAATAATTACTAGCCCAAAATATCTTTTAATGTCCAAAATGCTAATTATCTTTGTAATGGCAATTGGAATGATATTAACTCCTATTTATTTATTATCTATGTTACGTCAGATGTTCTACGGATACAAACTATTCAATGTTCTAAACTCCAATTTTGTGGATTCTGGACCACGAGAACTATTTGTTTCGATCTGTATCTTTTTACCCGTAATAGGGATTGGTATTTATCCGGATTTCGTTCTCTCGCTGTCAGTTGACAAGGTACAAGTTATCCTATCTAATTATTTTCATAGATAGTTTTCATTAATGAGACAGAAAGCGAAGTCTTAGAATTTTTTTTTTTTTTCATATTTTTGAAATCATTTAGTGAATTAGAATTTTAATAAGATGTATTCCGAGTTTTTGAGAACCCTTTGAATCATTTGAATCACAAGGAATCATATTCAAAGGGTTCTCAAAAACTCGCACAAATTTTCGTTATATATGGGACGATGTTCTTATGTATTCCTTTATTCAATTAGATGTTAATGTGAATGAACCATAACTATGTAGACCTATTCCTAATAGATTGATCCCCAAATAGCATATCCAAATTATAAGAAATCCTATAGAAGCTACAAGTGCCGAATTTGTACCTTGCAAACTTTGATTTGTTCTAGTATGTGAATAAATCGCGAATATGGTCCAAGTAATAAATGCCCAAGTTTCTTTGGGGTCCCAATTCCAATAGGATCCCCATGCTTCGTTAGCCCATACTGCTCCAGAAAGAATACCTATGGTTAAAAAGGTAAATCCTAAACTAATGACACGATAACCCCAATAATCCAAACGTTGAGTTAATTGATATTTGTAATAATTTCGGAATGAAAGAAGAGAAGTGTGTTTATTTAAAATACTTTTTTTTTCGTTCCCGTATTCTATCTTGCCAAAGAAAAATGACTTAATTAAGAAAATTTTGTTTTTACAAAAAATATCGATGCTTTTTCGAAATGTAATGACTAGAAAAGCAACTGATAATAACGACCCACATAAAAGAGCTGCATAACTCAATAACATCATACTTACGTGCATCATTAACCACTGAGATTGTAGAGCAGGTACTAATATTGACGATTGATGCATTTCACTTAAAAGACCCGATGTGGCGAAACCTTGGGTAAAAATAGCACTTGGGGCGGTTATTGCGCTTAAATCATTTTTATGATTCCATATCTTGGAAATCATATGAATAATGGAAAAACTCCACGAAAGGAAGATTAATGACTCGTATAAATTACTTAATGGAAAATGTCTTGAAGAAATCCAACGAATAACTAATAATCCTGTTATAGAGAAAAAAGTAGCTATCATTCCCTTTTCTGATGAATCACGTAACCCCCAGATTTCGTGGATTAATAGGGTCATTAAATGAATCGTAATCACAATTGAAATGATCGAAAAAGAGAGATGAGTTAATATATGTTCTAAAGTCACAAATATCATACATAAAAGGGGTCCCATTACAGAATTGAAATCGGGAATTAAATACATTATAGGATCCATTATATCTCTTTTAGAGTATGCCGCCACTCGGACTCGAACCGAGATGCTCTAGCACTGCTTCCTAAGAGCAGCGTGTCTACCGATTTCACCATAGCGGCTTACTTGAAATAAGTATAGTCAATTCATGTTGAATCGTCTAGATCTAGATTCTAGGATTCAATATAGTTTAAGAAACATTAGAACTGATGAATAAGAGCTCTTTAAAATTCATCTTTGAATTTTCATCAAAAATTCTTAGTTCGTATCGTCATAAGTTCCATTTTAACAATCAACTTTTACGTACTATTTATATACTAAGTTATTCCGAAACACTTGAAACTTGAAAGTTTTGTTTTCAGTCAAGATAGAAACTAAGAATTGTCCCCTTTTTCTATTTTTTTTTTTTTTCTTTATTTTATTTATTTGGAATCCGCGAAATCAGATAAGATAAATGAAAAAAAAAAAAGAGTTTCATCACAATTTTAATTGAATTTTCTTTTCACAATAGAAAAATAGAATGAACAAAGATTTTTCTATTGTGAAAAGAAAATTAATAGGAAAAAAACCCATCTCACGAATTCAAAAATATTAAATCTAATAATTAATAAAAGAAAAACAAGAATAAAAAAAAAATAATAATACTTAGAACTAGACCCGGCGTACAGAGGAATTCTTATTCTACATATCATAGCCACTAGTTCTAACTAATCTTGAGGAGTTCAATACACTAGTTAATGGGAATTATTCATATTCTAAAATTGGAAGTTCTTATAGCCATGAAAATGCAGATTATTCCAAGATTTTCTTACCTGTTGTTTGTTGCACAAAAAAACTTTTTGAATCTCCGGTAGAAACTGACTTTGCTAAAGAAAAAGCTTTTATTGCAGCTAAATTTCCCTTTTTCTTCCAAATATTTCTACGAATACGTTTTTTTGATATAGAAGTACGTTTTTTTGGAACTGCCATTCAAAAAAAAGAGTTACTCATTTTTATTGTTGTATGTGAAAGACATGTATTGCTCAAAATAGATCGTTCTTTTTAGACATTTTCTGTACTTAATTCCGTCGATAATAGTTTTTTCTTTCATAACATACAATACAAATATATTATTTATATATAAATATATAATATATATAATACACTGGGGAAAAAAATGGAAAAAAGAAAAGTAAAATTTGAAAAGAAATTTTTCTGACTATTATATTAGTTGTAATTTAGTTGTAATTAAATAAGCTCGTAGTGCCGTGTCTATAATTTAAGTTCAAACTTTAACTACAACTGGCAGTAGTTAATATGTTAAACAAGACATTCCGTTACCTAAGAAGAGGTACTTCCATTTTTTGTTATTTTTTATTTCAGTTCTATACGAAGTAAGGAGTATTATAAGAACTTTCTTATTGGATTGGAACCCAATCAATCAGTTCCGCAAAAAATTAGGTACTTACTACAAATAAATGCACTAGAATAACTAGGTCTTTTTTTTTGAGTCAATTTATTGATGCATACTACGATCCATATTCTACTGTTTTGGTATAATTGTTTTTACTTAACTATACTATAGACTATAGTATATGATATGGTTACATATTGCTAAAATGGAATAGAATAGTAGTATAGTCATAGAATGATTCAAAATCTTACATTTCCCATTTTAATAAATACTTTCTTTAATTAATAAAGTTAATAACTAAGTAATTACTCTTACCTAACTGGTTGGTCATATCATTTGACCAACCAATTGTGTAACTTTTTAAATATTTCCAATATCTAAGATCTAACAAAAGTCAGAATAATTAAAAAAAAAAAATTGAGGTTTTTATATCTTTTTTTGTTGATTTTTTTATTGTTCCTTTCAAAAGCGATAAGAATTGGTGAATCGGAAACAATTCCAATTATAAGAAAAAAGATGAAAATTTGTTTTTTTTTATGGAACATACATATAAATATGCATGGATAATACCTTTTCTTCCATTTCCAGTTACAATGTTAATAGGATTTGGACTTCTGCTTATTCCCGCAGCAACCAAAAATATTCGTCGTATGTGGGCTTTTCCAAGTATTTTGATGCTAAGTATAGCTATGGTGTTTTCGGCCAATCTGTCTATTCAGCAAATAAATGGAAATTTTATCTATCAATATCTATGGTCTTGGACCGTCAATAATGATTTTTCTTTAGAGTTCGGACACTTGATCGATCCACTTACTTCTATTATGTCAATATTAATTACTACTGTTGGAATCATGGTTCTTATTTATAGTGACAATTATATGTCTCATGATCAAGGATATTTGAGATTTTTTGCTTATATGAGTTTTTTCAATACTTCTATGTTGGGATTGGTTACTAGTTCCAATTTGATACAAATTTATATTTTTTGGGAACTTGTAGGAATGTGTTCGTATTTACTAATAGGTTTTTGGTTCACACGACCGATTGCAGCAAGCGCTTGTCAAAAGGCTTTTGTAACCAATCGTATAGGAGATTTTGGTTTATTATTAGGAATTTTAGGACTTTATTGGATAACTGGTAGTTTAGAATTTCGGGATTTGTTCGAAATAGTTAATAACTTGGTTCATAATAATGGAGTAGATTCTTTATTTGCTACTCTGTGTGCTTCTTTTTTATTCGTCGGTGCAGTTGCTAAATCTGCGCAATTCCCCCTTCACATATGGTTACCTGATGCTATGGAAGGACCCACTCCCATTTCGGCTCTTATACATGCTGCTACTATGGTAGCTGCGGGAATTTTTCTTGTAGCTCGGCTTCTTCCTCTTTTCATAGTTATACCTTACATAATGAATCTCATTTCTTTAATAGGTGTAATAACAGTACTATTAGGAGCTACTTTGGCTCTTGCTCAAAGAGACATTAAAAGAAGTTTAGCTTATTCTACAATGTCTCAATTGGGTTATATTATGTTAGCTCTGGGTATAGGTTCTTATCGAGCCGCTTTATTCCATTTGATCACTCATGCCTATTCGAAAGCTTTATTGTTTTTGGGATCTGGATCTATTATTCATTCAATGGAACCTATTGTTGGATATTCGCCGGATAAAAGTCAAAATATGGTTCTTATGGGCGGTTTAACAAAATATGTTCCAATTACAAGAATTACTTTTTTATTAGGTACACTCTCTCTTTGTGGTATTCCACCTCTTGCTTGTTTTTGGTCCAAAGATGAAATTCTTAATGATAGTTGGTTGTATTCACCAATTTTTGCAATAATAGCTTCCTTCACAACAGGATTAACTGCATTTTATATGTTTCGGATGTATTTACTTACCTTTGATGGACATTTGCGCATCCATTTTC